GTAAATCCTAGATGTGAAAATAGGCATAATTCGTCCACGAAAAGGTATAAAACAAGAATAGACAGAAATGTATATGCAAAAAAACAATAAGCAATGAGATCGAAATACTAAATCATAAATCGAGTTCGGGTTGGAATTCCATATATAATATAGACGAGACGGTATTTTCTATAATGCTATAAAAATGAAACGCACTTAACTTACTCATGCTCATGATTCCTATTCTTGATATTAAAAAAAGGATTGGTTGAACTTGAAAATGCGGTACCAACTAAATACAGTGCTAACCCCATTTATTTCTTATTGAATTAACCGATCAACTTCCTATCGGACATTTTTTTTGATTAGGTACTATTCCAAAAAAATTTCGACATATTTCACTTTATTATGATTATGAGAACCAATCCTACTACTTCTAGTCCTGTGGTTTCCACACTTGAAGAAAAAAACTTAGGACGTATTGTTCAAATTATTGGCCCAGTACTAGATGTCGTTTTTCCCCCAGGAAAGATGCCTAATATTTATAATGCTTTGGTAGTTAAAGGTCGAGATACGACCGGTCAACAAATTAATGTGACTTGTGAGGTACAGCAATTATTAGGAAATAATCGAGTTAGAGCTGTAGCTATGAGTGCTACAGATGGTCTGATGAGAGGAATGGAAGTGATTGACACGAGAGCTCCTCTAAGTGTTCCAGTTGGCGGAGCTACTCTCGGACGAATTTTCAACGTTCTTGGAGAGCCTGTTGATAATTTAGGGCCTGTAGATACTCGCACAACATCTCCTATTCATAGATCTGCGCCTGCGTTTATACAGTTAGATACGAAATTATCAATCTTTGAAACAGGGATTAAAGTGGTGGATCTTTTAGCTCCTTATCGTCGTGGGGGAAAAATCGGTCTATTTGGGGGAGCTGGGGTGGGTAAAACAGTCCTCATCATGGAATTGATCAACAACATTGCCAAAGCTCATGGGGGTGTATCTGTATTTGGCGGAGTAGGCGAACGTACTCGTGAAGGAAATGATCTCTACATGGAAATGAAAGAATCTGGAGTGATTAATGAAAAAAATATTGCAGAATCAAAAGTAGCTCTAGTCTATGGTCAAATGAATGAACCACCGGGAGCTCGTATGAGAGTTGGTTTGACTGCCCTAACCATGGCGGAATATTTCCGGGATGTTAATGAACAAGACGTGCTTCTATTCATCGACAATATTTTTCGTTTCGTCCAAGCAGGATCAGAAGTATCTGCCTTATTGGGGAGAATGCCTTCTGCAGTGGGTTATCAACCCACCCTTAGTACAGAAATGGGTTCTTTGCAAGAAAGAATTACTTCTACCAAAGAGGGATCTATAACTTCGATCCAAGCAGTTTATGTACCTGCGGACGATTTGACCGACCCTGCTCCTGCCACGACATTTGCACATTTAGATGCTACTACCGTACTATCAAGAGGATTAGCTGCCAAAGGTATTTATCCAGCGGTAGATCCTTTAGATTCAACGTCAACTATGTTACAGCCTCGCATCGTTGGCGAGGAACATTATGAAACTGCGCAAAAAGTTAAGCAAACTTCACAACGTTACAAAGAACTTCAGGACATTATAGCTATCCTTGGGTTGGACGAATTATCCGAGGAGGATCGTTTAACTGTAGCAAGAGCACGAAAAATTGAGCGTTTCTTATCACAGCCCTTCTTCGTGGCAGAAGTATTTACCGGTTCTCCAGGGAAATATGTTGGTCTCGCAGAAACAATTAGGGGGTTTCAACTCATTCTTTCCGGAGAATTAGACAGTCTTCCCGAACAGGCCTTTTATTTGGTGGGTAACATCGATGAAGCTACCGCGAAAGCTATGAACTTAGAAGTGGAGAGCAAATTGAAGAAATGACGTTAAATCTTTGTGTACTGACTCCTAATCGAATTATTTGGGATTCAGAAGTGAAAGAAATAATTTTATCCACTAATAGTGGTCAAATTGGTATATTACCAAACCACGCACCTATTGCCACGGCCGTAGATATAGGTCTTTTGAGAATACGCCTCAATGATCAATGGTTAACGGTGGCTCTGATGGGCGGTTTCGCTAGAATAGGTAATAATGAGATCACCGTTTTAGGAAATGATGCGGAGATGAGTACTGACATTGATCCGCAAGAAGCTCAACAAACTCTTGAAATAGCTGAAGCTAACTTGAGTAGAGCTGAGGGTAAAAGACAAGTAATTGAAGCCAATCTAGCTCTCAGACGAGCTAGGACACGAATAGAGGCTATCAATGTTATCTCCTCCTAGACAACAATATATCAAAATAATCAAAAGAAGTTCTTTATTATAGACTACACCACCAATTGAACATAATCAAATGGAATCTGATACAACGAAAAAAAGAAGATGGGTAGAAAAACTTATTAGATACCATTGATTGCGGTATCTAATAAGTTGTACCTACTATTGGATTTGAACCAATGACTCCCGCCGTATGAAAGCAATACTCTAACCAC